TAAGAAGGGGTTTCGTTCTAGTGCCCGGAAATAATATTCCAAAGCCTTTGTATGCTCTCCATTGCTTGTGTGTATAAGGCCTATGTTATAGAGTATATAACTTCGATCATAGGGATCAATTTCTAGTCGCGTAGCTTCATAATAATTCTGCAAAGCTTCCGCATAATTTCCTTCGGATTGAGCCAACATCCGTTACGGTCGTTCATTCTATTCAAAAAATCTCCGTTCCAAAACCGTACATGAGGTTTTCATCTCATACGGCTCCTCCCTTCTGTACATAGTACTAAGCGAAATAATCTATAGAATAAAAATAGAATTAGTCCCATCTCATTATGGACCGAAAGGGGCTGGTATTTTTCCAAGAAATCTCTAGCCAACCTTCCCGCAAGAGGTTTTTCTTAACACCAATGAATTCTATTAATGCTAGAGGAAAACGATAGCTCCAAGAATTTCTTTGTTCTCAACGCCTCCTATTTAGAGGAATTAGCCACTTCAACGATCTTTGATGGTTATAGGGGTATCCAAAGTACAAACCTGATGGTTGTTTGTTATCCCAACCATTCTTCCCAGCCCTGATACCGATCAGGAAAGGGCTAATTTCTAACAAAGTTTTTCTCTTGTTGATTCCTATTTCTAGGTGTAGTGCTTTTCTCCCCTATGCTGCCTATTGGTACTAGTAGAGTAGGATTGGCCTGTAATACAGAACCTATCCTGTAGGTGTAACCTTTCGCTCAATACTCAAATCTACAATTGAAGCATCTGAGGCCGCATCAATCGAGGATACACGACAGAAGGAATTGTTAGTTCACCTCACCTTCTCCAAGCGTGGGTTTCCTTTACTAATTTTGTTCTCTCTATGCGAACCCCCTCTCTTTCTCGTAAGACTGAGGTGTAGGTAGGGCTAAAAAAAAAAAAGAGTCAAATCGCACCATCTCTATAATAAGTAAATGCCCTTTTTTCCCCTGAGGTTGTCGGAATTATTCGCAATAAAATATTGGCTACAATTGAGGAGGTCTTATCAATGAAATTTCCATTTATACGGGATCTAGGCATAATTCCCAACCCATTCTATATAGAATTGTTTTCATTCCTTCACAAAATACCATAAAAACAAACACATTCGATTCTTATAAATCGATCGATCCATATATATGCTATAAATGGATAAGAGAGGTATGGATTTTCCGCTCAGCTCAAATTGTGTCCTTTTCCTTCTGTTTGGACAAGAAGAGATATGAAATATTTGACTAAGATTGGATTTCATTCCACTTTTCTATTTCTCAACAATAACTTCTCTCATCAGCTATTTCGCGTTTTCAAAGTCATTAATTGTCTCATACCCTTTTTTAGATTCCGATTGTATGGCGTAGCGTACCTTATGCAAACAGAATTTTAGGGTTCCTTTATTTTATTATGGAATAAGAAGAATTCTTCCATTCTCTTTTTCTTTGGTTTGGGGAAAACCCAAACTAAAACTTTTCGAGGGAGCGGAATTCCTAGTAAAAAAATCCTGGATCCTTCCACTTAGATGAAAAGGAATTTTTCCAATAGAACCAAGGAACCCCCGAGCGGTTGTGGTTGTACCTGTACTGCAGGAATAGGAAAACCCGCTATTCACTCAGTTTATTTTCCATAATAAGATTATGTAGGAGAGATGGCCGAGCGGTTCAAGGCGTAGCATTGGAACTGCTATGTAGACTTTTGTTTACCGAGGGTTCGAATCCCTCTCTTTCCGTTTCTCTTAATTCATCAACGTTAACGATCACAATGTATCAAATCAAATAACAGTTTATTCCAGCAATAATACCTTTATTTAATAGAAATTCTCTATAGTAAATTACTGTGGTATGTAAAATACACATAGAGGAAAGAACAAAAAAAAAAAGGATCCTAGGGTTAATCCATTTCTGCTAGTTGAATGGAAAATACCAATTAAGGGCCTTAGGTCGATTTAGTTCGGGGAAAGGGGAAGAGGAAGAAAATTCTATGAACCTTTCCTTTTTTCATTAAGTTCAAGTCTTACGAGAGTAATATTCTACAACTAACAACTCATTTATTTTGAGACCGACCCACTTCCTATCTAGGATTTTTTTAACTAGTCCTTTATATTGCAATGTGTCAATCGTCAAATGCTTTGGCAATTTCCCCGGGTCGGATGAAGCAATAGAATTTTGAACCAGACATTTTGATCTTTGGTTATCCTTCGTAGTAATAATATCTCGGGGTTTGCAACGAAAACTTGGTATATCGACTATACGACGATTAACTAAAATATGTCTATGGTTAACTAATTGCCGGGCCTCAGGAATGGTTGAAGCCATACCCAATCGAAAAAGGATATTATCCAAACGCATTTCAAGTAATTGTAGTAAAACCTGACCTGTTGACCTTTTTGCTTTTCCAGCGATATGTACATATCTAAGTAATTGTCGTTCTGTCAGACCATAATGAAAACGCAATTTCTGTTTTTCTTGAAGACGAATACGATATTGCTCTTTTTTCCCAGAATGGAATTTCTTTTTCAGATTACTTCCGGATTTAGGTGTTTTTCTAGTGAGTCCTGGTAAAGCTCCCAGACGGCGTATTTTTTTAAAACGAGGTCCTCGATAACGGGACATGAAGACTCCTTTTTTATTTTATTGAAATTTCATTTTACACAATGAATTTCATTGTATTTACATTAAAGAATACAGCGAAATTAAAACTGAATTAAACTAAAGGATAAACAGAGTAAAATCTACTAAAGTACCACAAAAAATGGAATTTCATCAACATCTGGATTTTTTGTATATATATTATTTATTTTATTGTTTTGTATCTAGCAAAATTGTAAGGTAGAACCACAGAATAGATCCTGGATTCTCCATTTAATTCGGAGAAAAAGAGAGATTCTTGTTCATGGAACATCGATATAGAAAAAAGCCGACTATCGGATTTGAACCGATGACCCTCGCATTACAAATGCGATGCTCTAACCTCTGAGCTAAGTGGGCTTACATAACAGAAATAGTGTAACAAATAGAAATATGTATAGTATAGGAAATCTGTAAAATGTCAGATCTTAATTATTAATCTTAGCTATTAACTAGTTCGAAATTTGAAGTTCTACTTAGAAAAAAATACTAGAACTTCATAAAAATCAAGTTAGCTTGATATGCTTAACTAGAGGATATCCTTAAATAGGATTATAGAATTTATTGAACTTTCTTTTTATTTCTCTAATTCGCAAATTGATTTTTCTAATAGAATAAAATCTATTCCAATTTCTATATTGAATTTGATTTCAGATATTTTCAATTTGATATGGCTCGGACAAGTAATCTAATACATAGAAAAGAATAATATATATGAAAGATATAATAAAGAGAAAATGCGAATTTCTTGGCATTTTCATTCGATCATTATAGACATTTTTTGAGATATTTTGTTTTTTTTTTGTTATTTCTTAATAATTTAATGATTAATATTTCACTAAGGAGAACATAGAATCATAGCAAATTAAATTGCTAATTCTGATTAGAAAAAAAAAAAAATGAATATCAAGCGTTAGAGTATGATTTTGAATACTCTAAAAAAGAAGGGTGGGGGAGAGAAAAACTTTGGGATATATTGATTCGGATTGAATTGCAAATACATCAACGATAGAATCAATTCAATTCTGAATTGCAACAAGCAGGGTCTCTCAAATAGAGACGAACTGCTAGACTACGTCGAGTAATGAATTCAACGATTCAAAAAAAAACTAAGAGATGGATGAAATTACACAAGGAATCTAGGTCTCAATCAAAGAAAAGGAAAATGGGGATATGGCGAAATCGGTAGACGCTACGGACTTGATTGTATTGAGCCTTGGTATGGAAACCTGCTAAGTGGTAACTTCCAAATTCAGAGAAACCCTGGAATTAAAAAAGGGCAATCCTGAGCCAAATCCGTGTTTTGAGAAAACAAGTGGTTCTCGAACTAGAATCCAAAGGAAAAGGATAGGTGCAGAGACTCAATGGAAGCTGTTCTAACGAATCGAGTTGATTACGTTGTGTTGGTAGTGGAACTCCCTCTAAATTAGAGAAAGTAAGGGGTTTATACATCTAATACACACATATGGATACTGACATAGCAAACGATTAATCACAGAACCCATATCATAATATAGGTTCTTTATTCTTTTTTAGAATGAAATTAGGAATGATTATGAAATAGAAAATTCAGAATTTTTTTAGAATTATTGTGAATCCATTCCAATCGAATATTGAGTAATCAAATCCTTCAATTCATAGTTTTCGAGATCTTTTAAAAAGTGGATTAATCGGACGAGGATAAAGAGAGAGTCCCATTCTACATGTCAATACTGACAACAATGAAATTTCTAGTAAAAGGAAAATCCGTCGACTTTATAAGTCGTGAGGGTTCAAGTCCCTCTATCCCCAAACCCTCTTTTATTCCCTAACTCTAACTATACTATAGTATTTATCCTCTTTTTTTCTTTTTATCAATCGGTTTAAGATTCATTAACTTTCTCATTCTACTCTTTCACAAAGGAGTGCGAAGAGAACTCAATGGATCTTATGCTATTCATTGAATAGATTTCTTTTTTATTATAGTATAGGCAAGGAACTTCGATTATTAACTCTATTTTTAAGTATTATTAAGTAAGCCATGCACAATGCATAGGACTACCCCCCCCCATTTCCAAATTTGGAATTTGGAATACTTTATTGATTTTTTAGTCCCTTTAATTGACATAGATACAAATACTCTACTAGGATGATGCACAAGAAAAGGTCAGGATAGCTCAGTTGGTAGAGCAGAGGACTGAAAATCCTCGTGTCACCAGTTCAAATCTGGTTCCTGGCACAGAAAAAAAAAAAGGATCTACCGAATAGGTATTGATACAAATACCTCGAGATAGGTTGGAATACATATTCGTTAATAATATAGATAGAGTATGATTTATTCATCTAAGTAGATAAATCTCTAAATAGAGGCACTTCTTTTTCTTTTTA